CCTTTTTCTTTACGTACTATTTTGCTTACTATACCGGATGCTGTAGCATTATAGACTGTATTGTTACTCTTGCTACCATCGGGATAAATCTGGCCCCTCCCCCTATTCCCACCCACGTATATAGGATATTTTAAGAAGTAAACGTCTTTCTTAGTAATGGGGTCCGGAGACAGAATAGGAAAGGTGATTTCACTATATTTCTGACCAGGAACAGGGCCTATCACAAGAATATTTTTTTTAGTAGGACGATAACTCTGAAAAGACAGATTTCCTATCTTTTCTTTCATTTCTGGAGAAATACGATCGGGGGGGGCTAATTCGAACCCCTCAGGTAAAATAAGAACAGCCCCTACATTCAAAGACCCCCTTTTCCCATTCGAAAGAACTTGTTTCAGTTGGATATCATAAGGAATTTTAACAACTGCTTCAAATACAGTATCTGGAAGTACCGCTTGTGGAACCTCAATATCCACAGGCTTATTGGCTAAATGACAATTGGCACATACAATACGCCCAGTAGCTTCTCGTGGATTTTCATAACTCTGTTGTGCAAAAATTGGATATGCATGTGAAATAGATGTCCAAGTTATTACATATATCAATATAATGATCGATACGGAAATGGATCGAGTCATCTGTTCCTTTATCCAAGAAAAGATATTTCTATTTTGCATAGTCCAATCATTGATCCCGAAAATTTCTACAATAAATTAGGTAGGTTGCTAGTAGAGTTCCCTATCCTATATTCTGTTATTTTACTGGAATCCAGGAGGAATCCCCTGGATGGGTAGGAAGATAAAGAGTGCGTAAGTTTTTTAATGATTTGTTTATGTACAAAATAAAAAAAAATTATGATTGGATTCATATCAGTAGATCATTCTTTAGTCATTCATTGAATGATAAATCACTACAAGTGACGGAGATACACGATTTAAATAACGGAAGATCCAATATTTGAAAATTGTATCTAGAATAACTGGAAAAGTGGAAACAAGACCGGATATAATTTGATTATTATAAGAAAACCCAAAATCCTTGTAGACAGAACCAATCATTAGTTCCCAGCCGTGAGGTGAGTGGAATCCGATACATAAATCGGTTAATAAAAGAATAGCAAAAGCTTTTATTGTGTCGCTTAAGTTATATATAAATTCCCGAATCCAAGAATTAATAATAACAAGTTCTTCACTACCCAGAATAGAATAACCACTTAGAATAGTGAAACTTATTATATTTGTCGAAAAGTGCAAAATGGTATGGATATGACCCTCATTGTACATCTTGACTAATTGTATCGTTTCCTTGTGAATTCCTATACGAAGCTTTTGTATATGTATCTCCGGGTATTCCTTTATAATCTCGTCCAAAAAGAATAGGTCTTCTAATTCTATGAATTTTTCTAGAACGTTCTTTTCTTGAATATCATTCAAAAAAACCTCAGATTGCCTAGTACTCCACCAACGAGTAACCCAAGATTCCAGACTTTTTTGAAATGAGATAGAGATCCACCAAGGTAAAAAGACTATAGATGCAAGATATAGAAGGGAAGTAAGTGCTTTCTTTTTTGGCATTTTGATTGAGTCTTTGAATTGTTAATGAAACCGCCGCATTCCTCGATTCTATCCAATCTGATATTTCTATGAAACATAAGTTCTATAACAAGTTATTGGAGCTATAGATCTAACCCCCTTTTTTTAATTAATTGGTTAGTCCTTGGAGCTGGAAACAATATTTTATTATTTCTTCATTCGAAGCAATCACATCCTTTCGATGAATGGTCGAACCAGCCACTTCAAGATTCAATAAATTAATATTTTCGGATTTCTAGAAGAAAGAACCCCCTTAGATCAATTATTTCTAAAAATTTAGCTGGCTACCCATAGCCCGGTAATAATTGAGGGAAATTTAATAAAAATATTGATATGATGGCGGAATCAAAAACGAGTAACCAAAAAAGATGAATTCTGTAGTCTGAACCGTTCGGATATATGTGATGAATCCATACTTAGCATACTTGTTAATAGTATGAAAGAATTGAGTCGATTTCCATATGCACCCGCTTTTGCTCGAATAAGCGCTCTTAAAAAACTTCAGTTAAGTTATATAACAAATAGAATTCGTGAGATCCTTCCCCAATGCGCCTTACCCGACGCTACGAAAGCATTCATTCCTGAATTCATTTCAAAATACTTCAATTGGTACGCGCAAAAAATAGGCCAATTCTGCAGCTTTTTGTTCAATTTCTCGGGGAGTCAAATTCTCATCAGTACGAGTCAAGGGAACGGCCCCCTGACCTCGGGTTTCCATATAAAGTACACGTCGAGGGTAAAGGCCTTCTTTAACCTCTATTCTAATCGACTGAATATCTCTCATAAGGAATCTAAGGAAGATGCGACGATTTCTGCCAGGAAATCCCCAACGAAAAATACACACGATTCCTTTTTTTCTGTCGAACCGATCATAACCACTCCCTACATTCCACGAAATTGTGCACCACAAATAGGAGCTAATGAACAGACCCGCGATCCCATAGAAAGACATGACGAGCCCCTGTGGAAAAAAAAAGATTTGCTGAGAAGGAAATAAGGATATCAGATTCCTACCAAGATAACTCGAAGTTCCAATCAATAAGAACCCTAGTGAGCCTAAAAAAAGAATACAGGCCCAACAGAAATTACTTATTTTTCGAGACCCCGTTATAAGTTCTATCCATATACGTTCTGATCGCCAGTTCATACTAGACCCAGTTGTTTAATTTTATTGGAATTGAGAGAATAATCCAAATGAATTTGACTTTATTTTTTTTATTCCGAAAGTAACTCGCATCAACTAGCACTATTATTTATTATGATGTTAACCATTAGATTAGGGGTAATGGTAATTAATCGACTCGGTTAAATATAAAAAAATAAAATAATAATAATATACTCTTCATATGGTCCCACTATGGATAGCTACATACAGATAGATTAATTTCCTTTCCATTTCAAGACATCTGCTGATATATTTTAAAATAGCTATAATAAATTTATCCATATATTAATATTATGTCATGCCTCCGCGTGCATAACAGCGCTTTCTGTTGTGTTCGGAAAAAAACACATGCTGTACCCTATTCTTCTACTAAATTCCACTAAATAGATATCTGTATTATGTTATGCTCCAAGTCCAAGTCTTTAAAAAAAATTATGAGGTTGGGGGCCGTCGGATCTAGACAATCTTGTTTTTTTGAACATGAAGAAATAGAGAAGCCATTGCAAGGGCCGGAAATACTAGACCCACTAAAGGCACAAAAAAAGCGGGGAAGTTGAAAGTTGTCATAGAATGAATACCTCGATTTAATATTTGTACCCATTATAAAGATATCTTATGATAAGTATATCTATTATAAGTATATAATATAATAAAATAATAGGTACAAGAAATATAGAATTAAATAAGTGTACCCATTCAACTTTATATTTATTATTCTTGTTCTCTTATAGTTATCTTCTAATAAAGACCGAAAAAGTTTATTACAAGTTATCAAAGTATTCTAACGAATCCGGTACAAGAGGGATTCATAATAAAAGGGAGGGTTCTCAGGGGATATAGAAAAAAATACAAGATTTCTATTCTCTATTTTCTTTTCTATATTTAAATTTGAATTATTTTATATCTCGAAGGGAACATACATTTTTTTTACTTTATATTTGATTACTTACTAATACTTGTGCGCCTAAAAAAATAAGAATAACAGAATTAAATGATCTACTTGATTTAATTTTGATTCACGGGAAAGAAACCGTGAAGCTGAAATAACTCACTCAGAGCACCTTTTAAAGGATTACGTGGTACGATTGAGTCGAACAAGCCCTTATGGAATAAATACTCAGCTTCTTGTGAACCGTCAGGTACTGTCTTATTCAATGTTTGTTCAATTACTCTTTTACCCGCGAACGCAATGTAGGCATTAGGCTCGGCAATAATGATATCTCCTAACATACCAAAACTAGCGGTAACTCCACCCGTTGTAGGGGATGTAAGGATTGATACGTAGAATAACTTTTTATTTGATTGATAATTATATGAAACTGAAGATATTTTAGCCATTTGCATCAAGCTCAAACTTCCTTCTTGCATGCGCGCTCCTCCGGAAGCACACACTATAATAACAGGTAGAGATGTATTAGTAGCATACTCGATCAAACGGGTGATTTTCTCGCCTACTACGGATCCCATACTGCCCCCCATAAACTGAAAATCCATAACCCCAATTGCTATGGGAATACCGTTTAATTGACCTATGCCTGTTTGAACAGCCTCAGTTAACCCCGTCTTTCTTTGATAAGAATCAATTCGGTCTTTATAAGGTTCCTCCTCCGAATGAAATTCAATGGGGTCCACGGAAACCATGTCTTCGTCCATAGCATCCCAAGTGCCCGGATCAATCGAAAGTTCGATTCTCTCTGAACTATTCATTTTCAAATGATATCCGCATTGTTCACAAATATTCAGTTTTAACCTAAAAAATTTCTTATAATTTAATCCATAACAATTTTCGCATTGAACCCACAAATGCCTGTATTTTTGATTTATATCGAGATCATTATATCTTCCTCTAATATTGAAATAATTTTCGTTTTCGCTAGTTTTTATACTGGAACTCCCACCGTCAATACAATTTACGCCTTCACTACAAATATAACCATAAATGTAACTCTTACTGTAATTGTTGCTACCGCTTGAAATGTCACTATCACTACTGATTTCAAAACGAAGATAATTGTCAATGCAACTAGTAATGTGATTATTCCAACTATATTGAGTATCATACATGTAACGGCCATAGTAGTAATTGTCACTCTTAGACCCATCATTCGGATAACTAGAATTTAGATAACTAGAAAAATAACTTTCGAGTTCACTCAGAAAAGAACGATCATTTTCAATCTCAAAAATAAGATTTTCAATATCAAAATGTATGGAATAGTTATCACCATTACTATCCCTAACTAAAA